AATAAGATGCCTGAAATTTAAAGGACTATTTTGATAGAATAGATCAAGTATAATAATATATACTCTTATTAATTATATATGTTAGAATTAAACTTAACTCTTCAAAGATCAAAACTTTATGTGCAACATACACCAATATATATATATATTTATAGGACAGGTAAGCTAAATAAAGCTATTAGGTTCATACCCTGAGTATAGGAAATTATTATTCCTCCTATCCACATCATAAAAACAAAAAGAGTATTTTCACTCATGATAATTTTTGGAACATTAGTTACTATTTCATCAAATAATTGAATCAGAATATGAATAGGATTAGAATTAAATATAATATCATTTATTCCATTAATTTACAAAAAAAGAAGAAAAAGATCTGAAGCTGGAATAATATATTTTTTGATTCAAAGAATAAGAAGAATAATTTTAATATTTTCCATATTAATAATAAACATGTGAGCAGATCAAATAAAATATTTTATTTGATTGATTGGGATGAGTTTATTAATTAAATTAGGAGCAGCACCATTTCATATATGATTACCAGAAATGTTAACTAAATTAAACTGATTAAACTGCTTTATTTTATTAACATGACAAAAATTAGCCCCAATAATAATAATTAATAATTTAAACTATAATAACATAATTATAACTACATCAATTATTATTTCAGTAATTATAGGTGCTATAGGAGGATTAAATCAAGCATCATTACGAAAAATTATAGGATATTCGTCAATTAATCATTTAGGATGAATATTATCAATATCAAAAATCCAAAATAACTGAATTATTTATTTATTTATTTATAGAATAATTACATTGATAATTTGTGTGATATTTAATAATTATAATATATATTATATTAATCAAATTAACATAATTAATTTATCTATAGCAGAAAAATTAAGATTTACTATAAATATGTTAAGTCTAGGAGGATTACCTCCTTTCTTAGGATTTTTAAGAAAATGAATTGTAATTAATACACTAATAGAGGATAAAATAATTTTTATATTAATCATTATAGTGATGATAAGAATAATTACATTATTTTATTATATACGAATAATTTCAAGAATAATATTATCATTCCAATCAGTAAATAAATGAATAATTATTAATAATAATAATAATCACCCAATATATATAATAATAATTAATATAAGTTTACCTTTTTATGTAATTTTTAATTTTATATAAAGCTTTAAGTTAATTTAAACTATTAACCTTCAAAGTTATAAATATCCTATAGATAAGCTTTAGAATAAAAAAATTTCTACTTTAGAATTGCAGTCTAATATCATTAATATTGACTATAAAGCTAATTAATTGATAAGAGGCAAATTGCCATAAATAAATTTACAATTTATTACCTAAAATTTTCAGCCACCTTATCATTGTTGAATAAATGATTATTTTCAACTAACCATAAAGACATTGGAACATTATATTTCCTATTCGGTATATGAGCTGGAATGGTGGGTATAGCTATAAGATGAATTATCCGAGTAGAATTAGGACAACCAGGTACATTTATTGGAGATGACCAAATCTACAATGTTATTGTAACAGCACATGCATTCGTAATAATCTTTTTCATAGTTATACCAATTATAATTGGTGGGTTTGGTAACTGATTAGTACCTTTAATAATTGGAGCCCCCGATATAGCATTCCCTCGTATAAACAATATAAGATTTTGATTATTACCTCCTTCACTTACACTACTACTAGTAAGTAGAACTGTAGAAATAGGAGCAGGAACAGGATGAACAGTTTACCCCCCTCTATCAAGTAATATATCACATGCGGGAGCAGCCGTAGATCTAGCAATCTTCTCCCTTCACCTAGCAGGAGCTAGAAGAATTATAGGAGCTGTAAACTTTATTTCAACTATTATTAATATACGACCTGTAGGAATAACCCCTGAACGAACACCATTATTTGTATGATCAGTAGGAATTACAGCATTACTTTTACTGTTATCATTACCTGTTTTAGCAGGGGCTATTACTATATTATTAACTGATCGAAATTTTAACACTTCATTCTTTGACCCTACAGGAGGAGGGGATCCTATTTTATATCAACATTTATTTTGATTCTTTGGACATCCAGAAGTATATATTTTAATTTTACCTGGATTTGGATTAATCTCACATATTATTATACAAGAAAGAGGAAAAACAGAAACATTTGGATCTCTTGGGATGATCTATGCTATAATAGCAATTGGATTATTAGGATTCATTGTATGAGCACACCACATATTTACAGTTGGTATAGATGTGGATACACGAGCATACTTTACATCTGCAACAATAATTATTGCAGTACCAACAGGTATTAAAATTTTTAGATGATTAGCAACTATACATGGTAGTCAAATTAATTATAGACCATCAACTCTATGAGCACTAGGATTTGTATTTCTATTTACTATTGGAGGATTAACAGGAGTAATTCTAGCAAATTCATCTATTGATATCATTCTCCATGATACATATTATGTAGTAGCACATTTCCATTATGTTTTATCAATAGGAGCTGTATTCGCTATTATTGGAAGATTTATTCAATGATTCCCTCTATTTACAGGACTAACATTAAATCCTAAATGATTAAAAATTCAATTTTTATCAATATTTATAGGAGTAAACTTAACATTTTTCCCTCAACACTTCCTAGGTTTAAGAGGAATACCTCGACGATATTCAGATTATCCCGATAGATATACAGGATGAAATATCATCTCATCAATTGGATCAACAATATCAATTATTAGAACAATACTATTACTAATAATTATTTGAGAAAGAATTATTAGTAATCGACAAGTAATTTTCCCACATAATATAACAACAAGAATTGAATGATTACAAAAAACACCCCCTGCTGAACATTCTTATAGAGAACTACCAATTCTAAATAATTAACTAAACTCTGATATGGCAGAATAGCATATGCCATGAACTTAAGATTCATTTATAAAGATAAAAATCTTTTATCAGAAATAGCAAATTGAGGAAATTTATCATTACAAGACCCAAATTCACCAATAATAGAACAAATAATTATTTTTCATGATCATACAATTATAATTTTAACAATAATTACATTAATAATTTCATATATTATATGTACTATAATAATAAATAAATTAACTAATCGATACTTACTTGAAGGTCAAACAATTGAACTTGTCTGAACAATAATACCTGCAGTAACATTAGTATTTATTGCCTTACCATCTTTACGATTACTTTATATAATTGATGAAATCAATAATCCATTAATAACACTAAAAGTAATTGGTCATCAATGATACTGAAGATACGAATATTCAGATTTAATTAATGTAGAATTTGATTCATATATAAAACCTACACAAGAACTAAATATAAACGAATTCCGATTATTAGACGTAGATAACCGAACTATATTACCCATAAATTCACAAATCCGACTAATAATCACATCAGCAGATGTGTTACATTCATGAGCTATTCCTGCTTTAGGAGTTAAAATTGATGCAGTACCAGGACGATTAAATCAAGGAACTATTAATATTAGACGGCCTGGACTAATATATGGACAATGCTCAGAAATTTGTGGAGCAAATCACAGATTTATACCAATCGTAGTAGAAAGAATTCCCATGAATAGATTTATAAACTGATTAAAGTCAATATCATTAAGTGGCTGAAACAACCAAAGCATTGGTCTCTTAAACCAAATTATAGTATTAATAATACTCTTAATGGCCTTAAGGATTTAGTTTAATACTAAAACATTAATTTGTCAAATTAAAAATAAATTTATTTATTTAATTCTTACTTGCCTCAAATAGCACCTTTATGATGAGAAATACTATATATTATATTTACCTTAAGTTTTTTTATTATATTAATTTCCATATACCACAATATTAATAAATTTAATATCAAATGTACAAAAAATAATATTATTTATTTACAAATAAATTGAAAATGATAACAAATCTATTCTCTACATTTGATCCAGCAACAAGAATTAAAATATCTTTAAATTGAACAAGAACATTAATCAGTTTATGCATTTTACCTTTAAGATTTTGATTACTACCAAATCGTATTAATATTATTATAAATAATATATTAAATTCATTATATAATGAATTTAAATTATTAACAGGTCCTAATAATAAAGGAATAACAATCACTGGAATTACACTATTTATATTTATTTTAATAAATAATATTATAGGATTATTACCCTATATCTTCACTAGATCAAGTCATTTAACATTTACAATAACAATAGCATTACCATTATGATTAAGAATCATAATCTTTGGATGAGTTAATCATACTAATCATATATTAGCTCACCTAGTACCAACAGGAACTCCAGCACTATTAATACCTTTTATAGTATTAATTGAAACTATTAGAAATTTAATTCGTCCTGGAAGATTGGCAGTACGATTAACAGCAAATATAATTGCAGGCCATTTACTAATAAGATTATTAGGGAATAATGCCACAAGAGCAGAAACCATTATTATTCCCTTTATTATAATTATTCAAGTTTTACTTATAATATTTGAAATAGCAGTAGCATTTATTCAAGCATATGTATTTTCTATTCTTAGCACATTATATGCCAGAGAAGTAATATATGAAAACACATAATAATCATCCATACCATTTAGTAGATCCAAGACCATGACCTTTAACAGCATCAATTGGAAGAATAACTACTACTACAGGAATAGTAGTATGATTCCATAAAAATGAAATATATATTTTATGAATTGGACTCAGTATTTTAGCACTAACAATATTACAATGATGACGTGACATTGTCCGAGAAAGAACATTTCAAGGGAAACATACTATAAAGGTAGTTGAAGGTTTAAAAATCGGAATAATTCTATTTATTATTTCAGAAGTATTCTTTTTCATTTCCTTTTTCTGAAGATTCTTTCACAGAAGATTAGCCCCCACTGTAGAAATTGGGATGATTTGACCCCCAAAAGGAATCATTACATTTAATCCAATAGAAATCCCCTTATTAAACACAATAATCCTATTATGCTCAGGAATTACCATTACATGAGCACACCATAGATTAATAATAGCAAATCACAGACAAACCACAAAAAGTTTATTTATTACAGTTATACTAGGAGTCTATTTCACTATTCTGCAAGGATATGAATATATAGAATCCAGATTCTGTATTAGAGATTCAATTTATGGTTCAAGTTTCTTTATAGCAACAGGATTTCATGGATTTCACGTAATTGTTGGTACCACATTTATTGCAGTATGTCTCTTCCGTCATATAAAGTATCACTTCTCAAGAAAACATCATTTAGGGTTTGAAGCAGCAGCCTGATATTGACATTTCGTAGATGTTGTATGATTATTCCTATATATCTCTATTTACTGATGAGGTAGATAATTTCTTTAGTATAAAAAATATATTTGACTTCCAATCAAAAGTCCTTCCTAAAGAAGAAGAAATAATAATATATATATTTATAACCATCATTGCTGCAATAACAATTAGACTATTATTAATAATTATCTGCTCAATCATCTCAAAAACATCAAGATATGATCGAGAAAAGATATCTCCTTTTGAATGTGGATTTGATCCTATAAGATCAGCACGAACACCCTTCTCTATTCAATTCTTTTTAATTGCTATTTTATTTTTGATCTTTGATATTGAAATCGCAATTTTATTACCAATTATATTAACAATAAAATTAAGTGTAACTAAAACATGAATTATAACAATAATAGTATTTATATCCATCCTCATTTTAGGATTATATCATGAATGAAAAAATGGTGTATTAGAATGAGCAAAATAAAATAATTAGGGGTTGTAGTTAAAATAATATTTAATTTGCAATTAAAAGATGTCCTAATAAAAATAAGACCTACCTCAAAATAATGAAGTAAAATTTACATTTAGTTTCGACCTAAAATTAAGGATGAACTTAATCCTCTTATTTAATTAATTGAAGCCAAAACAGAGGCCTTTCATTGTTAATGAAATAAATGATAATTCTATCCAATTAAAGGAGAATGAATGTATCTGTAAGGAGCTGCTAACTACTTAACAAGGCGGTTAAATTCCGTCTAATCTCCTATTCTTATAGTTTAATATAAAACTTATCATTTTCAATGATAAAATGAGAATTTTCTCTAAGAATGTCAAGAGGGTTTATACCCATAATAATATCTTCAATATTAAACTTTTATCTTAAGTTATCTCAACAATCCTTTTAACTTAAAATAACCAAAAATAATCCCATAATAAGAAAAGAGATAAGATAAATTTTCACATTATTATTCTGATAAATAACATTAAATTGACTTAATCAATTAAAAAAAGAAGAAAAAGAACCAGAAACTAGATATTCCCCCCAACCATAATCTAAAAAACTTGTAAAAGACTTAGACAAAAATAAACCATTAGAATAAAATATAAAAGTTCTAAAATAAGGCATAAACCATATAGAACCCATAAAATAAATAGGTATATGATAAAATAATCCCATAAGTGTATCATATACTGATAAAACAGAGCAAACTCATCCCAATCAAGACCCCAATAAAACAAATAATAAAGGCATTAATTTACATTCAATAGGTATTAATATTAAATCTAAATTAAAAATTAATAATCATGATAATAAACTACCCGAACAAATAGCTAATAATGTTAAAATCAATATAGAAAATATTATCACCGAGTCCTCACCAACAGAACTAGAAGAACATAAACCATTAAAAGAACCAAAACAATAATAAATTAAACGGAATCTATAAGAAACAGTTAATCCTACAGAAATAAAATAAATTAAATAAATAAATAAATTTAAAGAGCCTATAGTTAAATATTCCAAAATAAAATCCTTTCTATAAAACCCTCTTATAAAAGGAAACCCACATAAAGATAAAGTAGAAATACAAAAACAAGCACAAGTATAAGGTATTTGATTAACTAAATAACCTATATGGCGAATATCTTGAGAATTATTTATACAATGAATAATTAAACCTGCACAAAGAAATAATAATGCCTTAAAAAAAGCATGAGTAAGTAAATGTAAATATGATAAAATAGGATAACCCATAAATAAAATTCCCATTATAAAACCTAATTGACTTAGTGTGGATAATGCAATAATCTTTTTTAAGTCATATTCAAAATTAGCCCCTAATCCTGCTATAAATATAGTTATACAAGATAAAAATAAAGGTAACGCTATATCAAAATATATAATAAATTCATTAAAGCGAATCAATAAATAAACTCCCGCAGTAACTAAAGTAGATGAATGAACTAAAGCAGAAACAGGTGTAGGAGCTGCTATAGCAGCTGGTAATCAAGATGAAAAAGGAATCTGTGCTCTTTTAGTAAAAGCAGCTAAGATAATAAAAATAACCACCCAAAATGATCAATTATCATAATTATCTATATAAAACACATAATTAAAACCACCCTTATTAAAAAATCAAGCAATAGAAATAAGAATAGCAACATCACCAATACGATTAGTTAAAACAGTAAGTATACCAGCATTAAATGATTTAAAATTCTGGAAATAAATCACAAGACAATAAGATACTAAACCTAAACCATCCCAACCTAATAAAATACTCACCAAATTAGGACTAATAATTAAAAATATTATTGATAAAACAAATAATAATACAAGTAATAAAAATCGATATTTAAAAATATCATCACCTATATAAGAATGACTATAAAGAATTACTATAGATGAAATAAATAATACACAGGATATAAAAATTAAAGATATTCAATCAAATATACAGGTTATAGATAAACTAACAGAATTAATAGAAATAATTTCCCAATCAAGAAAAAAGCTAAAATCTATCATAATAAAATATAAACCAATGAAAAATATAAACATGCTAAATATAAATAAAATTAATGATCAATACTTATAAATGGATTAAAGGAATATTTATTCATTAATAATACCACAAATTATTGTTTTATATTTAAACTACTATAATCCTATAAAAATAATGAAAACGAATCAAACTTTAAAATAAATAAATTTAAAGGTAAACAATGAAAAATAATTAATATATATTCTCGATAATTAATTATTCTAAATGTATAAAAACCCCTATAAATAGAACCATGTTGAATAGATGAATATAAATAAATTCTATAACAACATCTAAAAAAAGAAATAAAAATTAACATAAATAAAGATAAAATATTCCATGATAATAAAGAAATAATAATATAAATTTCACCTAACAAATTAAGAGTAGGAGGTGCAGCTATATTACCTGCACATAATAAAAATCATAAAAAAGAAAGACTAGGTATTAAATTAATAAAACCCTTATTAATAATAAAACTACGACTATGAGTACGTTCATAAACTAAATTAGCCAAACAAAATAAACCAGAAGAACATAAACCATGTCCTAACATTAAAACCAAAGAACCAATAAATCCATAAAATGACATAGTTATAATACCACAAATCACCAAAGATATATGAGCAACTGAAGAATACGCAATTATAGATTTAATATCAACTTGGTATAAACATAGAACACTAATTATAAAAGCCCCATATAAACTAATTCCAATCCATAATCAATTATAATAAGTAGAATAGTAAGCAATAAATAAATTCACACGTAAAAGACCATAACCCCCTAACTTAAGCAAAATACCTGCTAAAATTATAGAACCAGAAATAGGAGCTTCCACATGAGCCTTAGGAAGTCAAAAATGAACAAAAACTATAGGTAACTTAAATAAAAAAGCTATCAATATAGATATATACAAATAAATATTAACATCAATATCAATTAATCAAAAATTTAAAGTAAATGAATTTAAATAAACATAAAAAATTCCCAAAAGTAAAGGTAAAGAAGCAAATAAAGTATAAAACAGAAAATAATAACCTGCTAATAATCGCTCAGGTTGATACCCCCACCCAAAGATTAAAAAAAGGGTGGGGATGAGAGTTATCTCAAATGAGATATAAAAAATAAGTATATTTATAGAGCTAAAAGTTATTAATAATGAAATTAATAAAAAAATTAATATAAAAAGAAATTCCTTATTATTATTATTATTATTATAAATTATAAATCTTGCTATAACTATTAAAGATAAAATATAAAAAGATAATGAAATTAAAGAGTAAGAAAGAATATCATAAGAAAAATCTCCCCCTACAGAAGAACAAATTCTCATTGGATTATTTAAATAAATATAAATAAATCTTAATATTATTAAACTTAATATAAATAATCATCAATTATTTAATAATGGGATCAAAAATAAAGATGCTAATATAAACTTTATCATGATAAAGAAGATATTCTAGATAAATAATCATTACCCTTTAAACGTACTAAACTAACTAAAACTGAAAGACCTAAAGCCCCCTCACAAACCGAAAATACCAAAAACAAGATAGAAAAATACATTTCATAATTTAAAACTATTAAAATCAAGAATAAAGCAAAATATACAGCAATAACTATAAATTCCAAACTCAATAATGATAAAAGTAAATGTTTACGGGTTGAACAAAAAACTACAACCCCACATCTAAAAAAAACTAGAATGATAAAATTAAATGTCAAAAGTTTTAATAGTTTAAATGTAAAACAATGATCTTGTAAATCATAAATGAATATTTCTCTTAAAACTATCAGTAAAAAGCTATGCCTATCATTAATCTCCAAAATTAATATTTTAATTTAAACTATTTACTGATAATGAATTTATTATTAACAATTATAATATCGTTATCAATTATATTAATATGATTAAAACATCCTTTAAGTATAGGATTAATATTAATTTGCCAAACAGTAATTATATCAATAATTATTGGACTCTCATTAGGATCATTTTTATTTTCATACATTATTATTATTATTATATTAAGAGGTGCACTTGTACTTTTCATTTATATAGCAAGAGTAGCCTCAAATGAAAAATTCCAAACATCACTTAAACTATTAAGTTCATTTATTATTATAAACATTGTTATTTTTATTACTATAAATGATAATTCTAGTAAAATCTCATTCATTAGTCAAAACATTAAAACAGAAACAATAACCTTAATTAAATTATACGGGTCAATATCTGCATATATTACTATAATAATAATTATATACCTTTTATTAACTATAATTGTAGTATCAAACATTGCAACTGTATCTGAAGGACCATTGCGTATAAAAACATAATATGAATAAACCAATACGAAAAACACATCCATTATTTAAAATTATTAACAATTCATTAATTGATTTACCATCTCCTTCATCCATTTCAATTTGATGAAATTTTGGATCATTATTAGGAATATGTTTAATAATTCAGATCTTAAGAGGAGTGTTCTTAGCTATACATTATACTGCTAATATTGAAATAGCATTTAATAGAGTTGTACATATCTGTCGAGACGTTAATAACGGATGATTAATACGACATACACATGCAAATGGTGCTTCACTATTTTTTATTTGTATATATTTACATGTAGGTCGTGGACTATATTATGGATCATATAAATTAATAATAACCTGATATGTTGGTATCATCATTTTATTATTAACTATAGGAACAGCATTTTTAGGATATGTATTACCATGAGGACAAATATCATTATGAGGTGCAACAGTAATTACTAATTTATTATCCGCAGTTCCATACCTGGGGGGAACACTAGTTAAATGATTATGAGGAGGATTCAGTGTGGATAATGCAACCTTAACACGATTTTTCACCCTGCATTTTATTATACCATTCATTATTAGAGCAATAGTATTAATTCATTTACTATTTTTACATCAAACAGGAAGAAATAATCCATTAGGATTAAATAGTAATTATGATAAAACACCGTTTCACCCTTACTTTTCAGTAAAAGACTTAATAGGAATATTAATTACATTAATAATATTTTCCATATTAATTTTATTAGAACCACGAATGCTAGGTGATCATGAAAATTTTATTCCCGCTAATCCTTTAGTAACACCAGTACATATTCAACCCGAATGATACTTTTTATTTGCATATGCAATTTTACGATCTATTCCTAATAAATTAGGAGGAGTAATTGCAATAGTTGCATCTATTATTATTATTATATTACCCCCTATTACAAATAAAACTAAATTTCAGGGAAATAAATTTTATCCTTTAAATAAAACATTATTCTGATTATTTACATCAACAATTATTCTATTAACATGAATTGGAGCACGACCCGCAGAAGAACCATTTATTTTTACAGGTCAAATACTAACCATCGTATATTTTTTATATTTCTTTATTAACCCAATTATAATAATAACCTGAGATAAAATTAATAATTAATTAGTTATGAAGCTTTAGACAAGCATATACTTTGAAAGTATGGGATGAGAGTTGAATTCTCTTAATAACTTCACTTAAATCAATGAATTAATTACCAAGTAATTATTAACAGCAAAATTCCTAAAAATAATAAAAAATAATTTAAAGATAAAGGAAGAAACAATTTTCAAGTTAAATACATTAATTTATCATAACGAAAACGAGGCAATGTCCCACGCACTCAAATAAACCAAAACATAATAAAAACTATTTTCAAATAAAAAAACAATGAATACAAATCACAACCCAAGTATATAATAACAGTTAATATACTTATAAAAATAATATTTATATATTCAGACAAAAAAATAAAAGCGAATCCCCCTCTTCTATACTCAACATTAAATCCTCTCACTAATTCACTTTCTCCCTCTGCAAAATCAAAAGGAGCACGATTTGTTTCAGCCAAACATGAACATAATCAACAAAAAAATAAAGGGAATGATATAAAAATAAATCAACATATAGCCTGAGAATATATAAAATTAATAAATCTAAATCCAAAAGTAAAAATAATAAAACATAATATAATTAATGCCATAGAAACCTCATAAGAAATAGTCTGAGCAACCGCTCGTAAACCCCCTAATAAGGCATAATTTGAATTTGAGGATCATCCAGCTAATAAAAGACCATAAACACCCATACCAGTACAACATATAAAAAAAAGAAAACCATAATTAAAATTATAAACATTAACTAAAAAAGGATACAAACACCATATAATAAATGATAAAATTAATATAAAAACAGGAGAAAAATAATAAATGATAAAATTAGATTTCATGGGATGAGTTTGCTCCTTAAAAAATAACTTCAATCCGTCAGCAAAAGGCTGAAGTAACCCCATTACTCCTGTTTTATTAGGACCTTTTCGTAATTGAATATAACCTAAAACCCTACGCTCAAAAAGAGTAATATAAGCCACAGAAATAAGAATAAAAATAATAGTAAAGAAATAATAGATAATAAACATTACCATTTGTAATCAAAATCACATAAATAAATTCTAAATTTACCGCATATATTTCTGCCAAAATAGTATTAATAATAATCATAAATAAATGAATTATTCAATATGAATGGTCCTTTCGTACTAAAACATATTCCTAATAATGAGGATAGAAACCAACCTGGCTCACGCCGGTCTGAACTCAGATCATGTAAATAATTAAAGGTCGAACAGACCTAGAAATTTAAGCTTCTACACCCAAATCTTAATTTAATCCAACATCGAGGTCGCAAACTCTTATATCAATAAGAACTCTCCATAAAAATTACGCTGTTATCCCTAAGGTAATTTAATCTTATAATCCTTAAAAAGGGATCCTATATATATATATTAATAAAATATAAATAAAGAGAGTTAATTTAATCTCCATGTCGCCCCAACAAAATCATTACCATATTATTAATCTTAAAATTAACCAAAAAAACAATAATAGATAATAATAAAATTCTATAGGGTCTTCTCGTCCTCCATAAACATTTAAGCTTTTTAACTTAAATATTAAATTCATAAATACTATATAAAGAAAGTTAATATTTCATCAAACCATTCATACAAGCCTACAATTAATAGACAAATGATTATGCTACCTTCGCACAGTCAAATTACTGCGGCCCTTTAATTAACATCAGTGGGCAGGCCTGGCCTAATATAAACAATCAACAGGTCATGTTTTTGATAAACAGGTGAATATAAAAATTGCCGAGTTCCTATATATAGTTTATTTAAATTACTAATTCTATCATAATTATTTTTATTAAATAATTAAACAAAAAATCTTAATAAAATTCTAAATACCTAATAAATAAAAATAAAATAAAATTAAACTATAACGAAATTAAAGATGGCCGTTACTAAACCTACATAATTTTATTATTTATAATAAATTATAGAATCAACTGAGAGCTCATCCCCTTAAATGTTAAGAATTATAAATATGAGTAATTTAATTAACTCTATATACAATATAATACTCTAAATTAAATTTATTTCTTAAGAAACCAGATATTTATAAATGAATGGCATATAACCCCTATTATTATTTTCCATATATATTATTCCACAATAAAAAGCAAATAAGAATAGCACCTATAATTTCGGGAAAAACATCTATATATGCAACTATTTGATAAACCCTGATACAAAAGGTACAAAATAAAATTCTACTTCTAATAATAATAATAATAATACCTTACAGTAAAATTAACTATAAATATAAATAAATTTATTCTAATAAATATACTAAAATTTAAATTATTTTTAATAAAGATAAAATATAAATAATAAATAAATTAAATAATTCCATTATCAGATTAAATTGAATCGCACAAATAAATTATTAATGTAAATAATAATTAGCCCTAGGCATAATCTGTTTAATTCCAGGCTCATCTTCCGATAAGCCTACTTTGTTACGACTTATCTCATTTTAAGACGAGAGCGACGGGCGATGTGTACTTAACCCAGAGCAAATATCATAACTAATATATAATAATTATTACTTCCAAATCCAATTTCAATATATCAATATATATACATATTCAAAAATAATAAATTTAATGTAACTCATCTCAACCCTTAATATAGCTGCACCTTGACCTGATATATTTTATATAAATAATAAATAAAGAATATAATTATCCTATTAAAATACTCTTAAACAGAGATATACAAACCATAAATTAAGGTAAAATTTATCGTGGGTTATCAATTAAAGGACAAGTTCCTCTGGAATGATCAAATTACCGTCAAATTCTTTTAATTTAAAGATCAAAACTATTAGTACTAAACAGAACAATTTACATTCAAAAATAAAAGGGTATCTAATCCTTGTCTAATCTATGAATTTCATATATAATATTATACCCAACTTATAAAATTTATTTAAATTTCACCTAAAAATAAAACAATTCTAAATCAATATAGAAAATATATATACCTAATAGAAAAAATTAACTTTGATTGATTGTGTAACCGCAGCTGCTGGCACAATCTTAGCTAATCAAAATTAGAGAAACTATATCTTAAAATATTAAATTAATAATAATAATAAAAACTGCGGATAATAAATTAAATATTCAAATTACCCTTTAGATAATCTTTGTAAATAAATTCACACAAAAATTTACATGTAATAACTTCCCATTATTTAAACGCTAAATATTTAAACCAGAATCAAATATTAATATTATAACAATAGATACTAAACCCATATAGTGGCACAACTTACATTACCCCCCCGCTACGCTCTGTCCCTCTCTCCCTGACGGTCCCTCGGTTGGGGTAATACATGGAATTATTTAACTAACTAGAATACATATATATATGTACATATGATAAAATAATCCCATATGTGTGCTCACATAATATGATCCAGCTTCTCAGGCTCATATTGATTCGCTTTAAATTTATTTATATTTTATCTTTATTTATTAGATATAATTTAATTAATTAAATGTATAGATCAATTATGTCCTAATCACCGGTCGTTGCATTCACAACTCATCCCAATCAATCAAATAGTTGCATATATAGTGTTCCCCCCAGGATACCCAGCCAGGCCCCCCCGGCATACTCATCTTAGCTATTATGTGTATCTTATCCCCAGTAAGATACCTTTTAAGCAAAATTTTCACCTTGAGATTTAAGAATCAAACATTTGACTTGTTAAAATCAAACTGGTTAATTTTTAATACTAATATATAATATAATTATTTATTAATACTTTCAATAAAATAGTTACGTGGCACATATATAATATATTACCCCTATTATTATTTATTATTTTGATAAAAATAAACACATGGCACATATATATATATAACCCTATATAAATTATTATATGAATTGTAATATTAACATATAAGGGTAACAGCATTAGGTTGTACCACAATTATAATATTATCAATTAAATATTATAATTTAAATATAAATTAACATATTAGTCCCCAGCTAAATATAAATAAATTTATTTAATATAATAATATTATGTTTTTGTCAATAATTTATGTTTTTATCAATAATTTATGTTTGTCAATAATTTATGTTTGTCAATAATTTATGTTTTTATCAATAATTTATGTTTTTGTCAATAATTTATGTTTTTATCAATAATTTATGTTTTTATCAATAATTTATGTTTTTATCAATAATTTATGTTTTTATCAATAATTTATGTTTTTATCAATAATTTATGTTTTTATCAATAATTTATGTTTTTATCAATAATTTATGTTTTTATCAATAATTTATGTTTTTATCAATAATTTATGTTTTTATCAATAATTATGATAAATTCAATAATTATGATAAATTCAATAATTATGATAAATTCAATAATTATGATAAATTCAATAATTATGATAAATTCAATAATTATGATAAATTCAATAATTATGATAAATTCAATAATTATGATAAATTCAATAATTATGATTAGTTAGCTAATATATGATAAATTCAATAATTATGATAAAATAATTATGATAAATTCAATAATTATGATTAGTTAGCTAATATATGATAAATTCAATAATTATGATTAGTTAGCTAATATATGATAAATTCAATAATTATGATTAGTTAGCTAATATATGATAAATTCAATAATTATGATTAGTTAGCTAATATATGATAAATTCAATAATTATGATTAGTTAGCTAATATATGATAAATTCAATAATTATGATTAGTTAGCTAATATATGATAAATTCAATAATTATGATTAGTTAGCTAATATATGATAA